CTGGGGGCATTGGGTTTGTTGGCATTATAGGCAGCTTTGCTGGCGAAGCGTTCAATAAGAATTTCGACCATCTCGCTTGGTGATGGGAGGTCACCCAAGTTGCGGTGCCACAACCTTCGAACGAGGCGTGCCTTCTCTGATTCAATCAGGGGGCTAATCTGTTCGGCCAAGCGATTTTTTGGTTCTTGAACCTTGGCCAATTCAAGTTGATCCAAGGCTCTTTCGGTCTCGGACCGATCCCCTGGCTCTTCTTCAGCCGCGGGAAGGCTTGGTTCTGTCGAAGAGCTAACACCCCTTCCAGCGTCTCCGCCGTAAAGAGGAATGCCCTCCATTAAAGAAAGGAGCCAATCGAGGGAATCGAGAAATGGAATGATCCAAGCAAAGAAGAAGCCCGAAAAAGAGCAAAAAAGAACATAACCTCCGATACGATAAACAGCTCCGAAAGCCCTAATGATTACCGAAACCAATTTGGAATGGCTAATAAAAGCCAACATGAAGTTTTCTTGAGTTCTTTTACTGTCCGACCAGGTAGCTTGCTCCCAGATCCACATCAAGGTGACAGGATTCGAACCTATGGCCCTCTGTACCCAAAACAGATGCGCTGACCAGACTGCGCTACACCTCGTCTCACCACCCCGAAGCATATAGATCCACCCGATCGATGAACACTCAAACCGAACTCGCCCATCCTTTTGGGCACAGGGATGCGAGAACCAATCCGAGTAATCAACCGCTTTTTTTTGAATCTGCCTCAAGCAAGCCACCCCACCCCTACCGCCAAAAAGCCGTCCGTATAGTGCAGGAGCGCTCACCTTTTTTGGCTTACTCTTTCACTTTCATTTCGAAATCCGGCTCGCTCCCGGCTACGGTTTGGACCTTTCGCCTGCTTAGAAGTGGATTCGAACCACTGACACAAGGATTTTCAGTCCTTTGCTCTAACCAGCTGAGCTACCTGAACCACTTTCCTAAAGTCTGTTTTCTTCATCGAATAGCGCCCTACCTTACCACTTGACTAGTAAGGGAAAAGCCCTTTACTAAACTAAGAAAATCGAATAGATAGGCTTTTTTCGCTTCTTCGTCAAGCTTTCGAGCAGCTCTTTCAACTGCCGCCTAATCCCCCAACATGCTCAAGAACCGAGAGCCGTCCAGGGACTGCCGGAGGGAGCTTGCAACTAGAAAGAAGATAGGCCAGAAAAACAAGGTGCAACGGGCTCTCCGCTCCTAGTCACTAAGAAGTGCTATTCTGTCCTCCGGGGGACTGGACTCCACCAAGAGGTTCTTTCTCTCACGTAATTTCGCCCGCCCGTTTCATTTCCGTACCGGAGGAAATGGGATTCGAACCCATGATACAATCTTCTTGTATGTCGATTTAGCAAACCAATGCCTTAAGCCACTCAGCCATACCTCCAAGTTGTTGATCGGAATGGAATTGGATGTGCCGGGTTTGGTTGCTTGCCCGAAGGAAGGGCTATCTGATCCGATCAACTACGTAAGCCGTAGCGCGCTAGCGCGCGTACTCTTCCTCTATGAGCGAGACTCCATCCAAATCTGCCACTCCTTGGGCGAGGCCTTCTGTTCTATGAACACCCCACCACTGAATGATTCACTTTCAAGTTCTCGCCTCCGACCCGGGAGAACACAGGGTCAAGCCAAGCCCTGACCCGCCTAAATGGAATTCATATCTCCTTCGTCTGGTCGAGAAGGGAGGGGAACTGGACTCTGCCTCTTCTATTACATTTACATTACATTACGGAGAAGTCCATTCTCGTCATGATCGATCCACGTCCTAGCGTAGTGCCCGGCTTGCTTAGCAACCAAAGCTAGCTTACTAAGGTAGTTGACTTTTTCATTTTGAAAAAAGAAGGCGAAGGCATTTTTCCTTGATTGCACGAGCTAGCCAGCAAGCCAGCAAACCCCCCCTTACTCACCTCAACATCTAGAAAAAAAGCTCTTTCTCCTTTTCATTTCATAATAATAAGGTAAGCATCCAGCTCTCGATCCAGAGCTACTGCTTCAAGAATCAACTGAGCTCAGGAAGTCAGGTTAAGACGTCGACTTTGACAGGGGAGATGAAAAAGAATTCCTGTCTTTAGAAGTAAATCCCACTAAACTAGACTTGTACGCTTGACATGAAAAGTAGAGGCAAGCGGAGTCAAAGGCCGAGCCTCAACCAGCAAAGGGGGACAGCCATGCCAATCCAAGCACTGGAAAAGTGTGCCCACTCTACCTTTCTTTCTTTACCCTAGACTCCGTTCTTCAAGGAGACCCATGTGCATTTCCTCTGTTCTGTGCTCGCTACGCCCTTGTGCCTTTAGTTGAAGTATAGGTCGTCGATTCAATCTATCTTGATGGGATTTTTCTAGTAGGTAGCGAGAAGACTAGTAGTATCGACAAGAGGCTACATCAATAGCTGCAAATTTCGGGTAGGGTAGGCTTGGAGTCAGAAGTCCTATTCTTCCCAACCAAATAAGCACTTTTGCAAAGTTCACCTTCCCGCGGTCAAAACAAGACTTACGGATAACAATCAGACCTTACCAGGGACAGGGACCAGACTATAGAGCCTAATTAAAAAGAATTCGGGCTTGCTTTTTCAATTCACATCTATGAGCGAGGATTCCTCTATCTCTTGCTCGCTTCGATCGGACTCTGACAGCTTAGGGAAGAATGATGGGTCGCTAACAAGGCCCCTAAATGACCGCTCAGAAGGCCTACCTATTTTTTTTCCCAATCTGTCACTTGCTCGTCCCTCTCTCATGAAAATGGTCTCTCCTCTCCAACCAGTCAAGTGGCTTTCAGCTCCTCTCCCGGCGGCTTAGACTCATGTCTATAGTCAGTTGCTAAGATGATTCCCATTCAAGCATTCTCATTCAATGTCAATGCTGCCTTCTTTTTTTTTTTCCAAATTCCTTTCCAACCAGTCAAGTGGCTTTCAGCTCCTTTCTTTCTACTAGTTCTTACATAAGCAATTTGCAGGAAGGAAACGAAGTCTTTCCTTCCGAAATCCACTCCTGAAGTCACGTCTTTCAGTACTGGGACTGAAGTAAAGTACTTTCGAGTTGCTCTTTGCCCAAAGCCCTCCTTCCGACTTAGTTAGAAATACCAACTCTAAATAGCTTTAGCATTTCTTGAGTGGAAAAGGTATTTATAGATTCTAGAGCTCAGGGGAAGGTTTGGAACCCTAGTAGCAGAATGGAATCAGTTTACCGGGCTGACTTCCATGCCAACACGAGTAGTTTAACTCATCACTACCTCGTAAGGGCGTTGAGAATTGTTTTTGCTTTTTTTGCTAAAAACTTTTGAAAAAGTATTCAAAGAGCCTTTGCATAGTTTACGAATTCTGCTTAGTAGGGACCTAACCACAGGAATTTCTTTTCTCAGAGTCAGACCACGCCTTATGACGAAAGGGGGAGAAAGGACGGATCACCTGTCGATCTGTGATCAAAGAAAACTATACCTGAAGAATGGGATACAGATTGACAAGCACAAAAGGGTAGGCTTGGCTATTAATCTACGCTCATTGATGAGACGGCGACATAGAGAAGAAAGTATACCCTTTGTCACCCCCCTTGTCACTTAAAAGTAAAGAAGAGATACACACTTTGGAATCCAAATTTGGTGGGATTTAGGATGGAATCGAATAGCGAATGCACTTGCGGTTAAGACAGGTCCTGCATCTCCTACCTAATGCAATTGACCGACCCGCCATTTCTTTCCTTCAATAATGCCTTCGCTTCACTTCAAGACGCTATTTACCAAGGAAAGACTACCCTTTTTTTGAATGGAAGAAGCCGAAGGGGTGAACGAGCGCTGCGGTAACGAGCCGTAAGAAAGATGAGCAGAGCATTCCTTCCGCCGGCCTTTATAGGAGTAGGGGAGCGTGGTGAGATAGATAGACGTCCAATCCTGCAGCAGCTAGTTGCTCGGCCTTAGTCTTGGGCTGATCTCAGACTTCAATCAACCCCTTCGTACTTCGATCCAATCAATCGATCGATCAAGAGGCTAATCTCTTTTGTTTGGGCCGGTAGCTAAAAGAAAGTCCTCGCTTTCTCTTGAACAAGGGAAGGGCAGCATAGCATTAGCTTCAATTGAACAAGCTCAACCTTGAAAAAAAAAGGTGGTAGGCCGACGTTGAACGCTTCAACGTCGGCCACTGAAGAAGGCGAAGGCTGGGCGAGAGACTAGGCCAACTTACTGCTTACTGCCATGGTTTAAGCTTTAGGCTCCATAGACGGAACTCTGTTTAGGTATTAGGGAGGGGAGGACACCACTCAGCACCGCTCCGTGGGGTGGGGTTCAATGCCTAACAAAAAGGGCCAAAAGCAAAAAAGGGATGTATGGCTGAGGGGAGGAGAGAAAGAACGCATGCATGGAGATTCTGTCTGTCGGAGGTTCGAGAATCTATGAAAGGACATCTAAGGCTAAGGTTACGAAGTAAAGGAAGTCCATTACTGAGAGAAGTGGTGATCTCGTCTTGCTTGCTGGGAGAGAGGAAGCTTCCGGACCATCTTTTCCAGCCAGATAGCGAGCGATCACTCAGCAATGAACACTAACTGAAAGCGGCCGGGAATGAGTACCTATCCCTTACGGGAATCGAACCCGTGTCTTCGACATGAAAAGACGATGTCCTAACCACTGGACGAAAGGGACCAAAAAGCCATTCTTCATATACCTCAGCTCCGAGAATAGAAGTGGTTCGTTTTCTTTCTATACGCAATTCAAGATTTCGTTTGTGTTCATGTTGGCGATTTCTGATGTGAATTCGGCGGGTCGTCCCCCCTTCCTACGGGTTCCCCCACCGACCCAGTGACACACCAACCACGCCCCTTCTCTTTCTCCGATCATAAAGCCCCCTGATCCCTTTATTTGTCTTTCATCCCCCCTGAATAAGTAAGACCCCGCTCTTTCGAATTCAAAAAAAAGAGGGAATATCTTTCGTTTGAAGTGGCGAAGGCCTATGCTACAGTAAGCAAAAAAGTAGGTTGAGGTTACGAAGTCACTTAGTCGAACTAGAAAACTCTAAAGAAAGGGAGGCTAAGGTTACGAAGTAAGGTCAGCTGGTTAAGGAAAGCTCAGGTTATGAAATCGCTTAGCCGTTAATTCATTTCCAAATGAAAGAAAAATGAAAGTAGTAGTGAGGCGTCGGTACGGAGTTGCGTCAGCTGTGGATATAGACTAGGCTAAGGGACGGACTTCATCTCTTCTATTTTCTTCACTTACACCTTACACTTCAGCTGAGTCTAACGAGGCTCAGGTGCGGAGCCTTCCACTGTGGACCGAGACTACGCAAAGGTAGAACACCATGGAAACTTCGCTGACTTTATCATCAACCTTGATTTCGCTACGCTCAATAAGAACCCGGAATAGCGGAAATAGGTTCGTGTTCCGCTTCCAAAGTCAGTCGTCTGCAGTTCACACTTGGGCAAAGACGACTCTCCAGTGGTTCCATTCCTTCTTACTGTACTTCTGGGTCAACCCAACCCGAATGGGAAGAAGAGGGTCAGCCAAACTGCGGTCCACTTTGTACGTTTGCTGAGCAGACCACTCAGGCATTTTAGAAAAGGGAAGGGAACTTCTCACCCCGAGGGAGGCGGGAAGCTACCGCTTCTAGAATGGAAGCTTCTCCTTGACTTTTTTAGAGCGTATCGCTATTTTGAAATCAAAAAAGGTTTATGGATGAAGTAATCGGAATGACAAGTGGTTACGGTTGCGGAAAGCGGAGAAAGTCGGGAACCGTCGGTTACCTTTTGAATCAAAGTAGCGACAAGCCGAGTATTACGACTACAGGGGGAGAAGCAAAGCTTCGTAGACAGCTTCGCTTCCTCCTCGCTTCTTTCCTGGCGACTAGCTTCTCAAGTGGGCGGCTTGGTAAGCAAGCTATCTTCAGCATCGGTCAAATCCCTAGCAATAATAGGCCGGAATGGTGGGGAAGGAGGCCCTCCCTACTTCAATGGAAAGGGGGGAATCGCCGTTTCACAGCCGCTCCTCTCCAACCAGTCAAGTGGCTTTCCGCTCCTCTACAACTACCTTTCGCCCAACATGATCACGAACGAAGACAGAGAATTGCGTAGATAGGAGGACGAAACGAACCAACCCACTTGTCCTGATCGGAAGAAGAAAGAAAGAGAATGGTGGCTCCTTTTGCCCAGGGGACATCGTCGGAGAACAATGTCGGGGACAGGGTGAGAACCTTCCGTTGGTTACGCCCTTTAAGTGTCGGTTCTTCCATATTTAGATAGGGAGATAGATCCATATAGAGATCTATATCTTTCTATCGATAAATAGATCTATTGAGAAATGGATATTGATCTGGTTTCAAGATCTATGAACAAGAGAGATCCCTAAATATCCATTTGAGAAAATAGATGAATAGATAGGGCGAAGCCAGCTGAAGGAAGGTCGCGTTAGCGCCCCCTATTTCACTAAAGCAAGAAGGGAGAAAGTTGACTTTGAGAAAGAAGGGCTTCTATTTAGATTAGTTTCTTAGTAAAAGATAAGGCAAGAAGCAAGGGCGTAGCAGCTGCGCGAAAGCCGTTGCGCCTTAGCGCATCCCTTTTCTTGCTCGTTAGCGCCCCCCTACCCCTATTATTTAGATTATAGTCATAAAGGAACTAAAGGAAATTTGACAACCTTACTAATAGAAAGGGGATGCGCTCAAGCATGCGAAGAAAGCTCGAAGAGCTTCTCTTATATTATAGAAAGGTTTGTAGAAAGGGGATTCTTCAAATATCCCATGTTGTAGGGGCTTCAAAGAAAGCTTGTAGTTTAGGGGTGCGCAGGTTTGGAACCCTATACAAGGGGCTAGCGCGCAATGGCTTTCTCTGATAGAGGCTCGCTTCTTCAAGTTCAAGTTCCGCTTGCTGCTTTTCATTTTGATAGGAGTAGGTGCTTGCAGCTCGCTCGCTGTCTACTAAATGAGCCTTCACTGCCCGCCCGGCCCCTATCTTTAATCTTAAGTAAAGTGAAGTCAAATCAATGAAGTGAACAGCCCAACCTCTTTGTTTGAAGCTTTGCCAGGAAGCTTCTACTTGTTGAAGCTTTGTTTCCCCTAATTCCGAAACACAACAATAGACTTGCCACTATAGTCTAGGAAAAAGCTTCTCTTTGATAAGCGGTCATAGGGGAGTTCAGAAAGGATCTGATCGTAGATAGAGACTTCAACCTGTGCGGGGGTAGGGGCGGATGTAGCCAAGTGGATCAAGGCAGTGGATTGTGAATCCACCACGCGCGGGTTCAATCCCCGTCGTTCGCCCATCAATAAATGGACCGTTTGTTTCGGAGACAGAAGACAAACCTAGAAAGCATTTTTTCTGCAAGTCATCTCGAGGCTTTCAAACGCATCCAAGCAATTGGTATCCGATTGAAAGATAGAAAGCATAGATTCGCGTCGCCTACTTGCTGAAAGCAAAAATGGAATGGCCGATCATGAATTCTATGACGTTTTTAAGACCTCACTAATCAGCCAACCACTTTTTAGTTCATAATGAATGAACCCCCGGATGA